GAAAATGATTACAAAGCACTACTAAAAAATGCTCTATTTTTCCATAGAAATATGTTCGCTCAAGAAAGGCTCCAGAGGATGTTGATCGTAAACGAGAGGCTTGTTTACCGAGAAAAACGAATATGGATTCGCATTCATATACATGAGAATTATATAGAAACAAGAATAATCTTTGATTCTCTTTTGAGAAAAAAAAAGGAATGGATTTCTTTGAACTAACGAGACTATTCGAATTACGATACTCGTGGATAAAAAATCTCAATAAATGCAAAGAGGGAGCATCTTGTATCCAGCAGTTAAGGGTTTGAACCAAGATTTCCAGATGGATAGGGTGGGGTATTAAGATATCTAACACATGATTTAAATGTGATAATTTGTCCTCGAAAAAGGGAAATATTGAATGAATAGATCGTAAATTATGAGATTTTGCTACTTCTTTTTCTTCCAGGCAAGATACTAATTGCAGGGAGAGTGGAATTTCCATAATGACTGCAAAGGCTTCTGATATGATTTGAGAATCCAAATTCTTGCTTTTCCTAACGAATCTATTTTGGTGAAAATCGTTACCCGAAATAATAAAATTAAAAGGGTTCTGTTGATGCATTCGAATAATTAAACGTTTCACAATTAGTGAACTAAATTTATTGTCATAACCTAAATTTTCCATCGATTCGTAAACAGTCGATCCATTTAAACCATGATTATAAGCAAGTACGTAGATAGACTCCTGAAAGAGAAGTGGATATAGGAAGTGTTTTTGTGGAGATCTATCCATTTCTAAATATCCTTGTAATTCCTCCATTTAATTTGAAATTCTACTTGAACCAAAGGAATGGGGGATTTCTTGGGTTATCAAATGATACAATACATAGTGCGATACAGTCAAAACAAGGTATATAGTAAGAAAAAAAAAAAAAAAACAATGGATACCCCGGAGACAAGGAGACCAATCAACAGATACTCTCTTTTTCCATCCCATTTTTTTTTCGTTCGAATTCCACGTTATAGTTCACAAAAGGATGACAAGAAATCATTTATTTTTGCAACCCGATCGCTCTTTTGACTTTGGAAAAATTTAGCTTTTTGTCAGTATACGGTTTCTTCTACACATTCGTCTTTACTCACTCCGTAATAGAGTTAATAATTAGGATTCATAAAAAAGGGAATGCATCATCCACTCGCAGGGGAACCTTTTCCCGCATCAGGTACTAATATATATTTTTAACGTCTAATTAGATCGGGAAATTATTCAAATTCATATTAATTAAATAAATAAAAAAAAAAGCTCGTTGCTTTTTCTTTCCCTATAATTGGAGCCATGGAGCTCTATCCATTTATTCACTTGACCCAAGGGTTAATTTTTTTAGTCCCGTTCCAAGAAAAGAAGCAAAGACAAGATTTTTTGCCCATCCGGTAAGGTAAGGATGAAGTATTCGAAGTATTCTCTGAGTTCCCCATTGATACGACATGCTATTTTTTCCATTCATTCCCGTTTTGGATCAGTCGTGGTCTTACAAACTCTACCAATGGTATGGACGAATTCGTTGCTTCATCCAAATGTGTAAAAGATCATAGTCGCACTTAAAAGCCGAGTACTCTACCATTGAGTTAGCAACCCGGATAAGATTGTAGATATGATCGGAATAAAAAAGAAATATAATATTAATATAATATAATAATAATATAATTAATAATATAATATTAATATAATAATAAAAATAAAATATATAAAATAGAATATAGAATATTAATATAAATTAATATAATTTAATATAATAATAATAATATATATATATATATAAAACTTTTCTTCTTGTATCGCAGTGAATTTGGTGAACTCATCATTTAAATGAAGTAAATAAACAAACTTATGGACCGTGGAGAAATCGATTTATTTCTCCACGATCGAATTATATTTGTTCGATACAACATTGTCAATATGAATTGAATATTGATAAAACAAAAAAATCTCAAATTGATCAAACCATCAAACCTAAATAATTAAGTAAAGCACTTGTGTTGGATTGGCACTACATAGATAAGAAATTAAGTGTAAACGGGGGAATAAGTTAAGGAAGAAGTAGGAAAAAATATTGAATTTTTTTAATTTTTTTGAATATAGATACAGATACAATAAGCGGGATTGCCCCCTTTGTTTGTTAGTGGAGTACATCCAATAACAAAAAGTGCCCTATTGATGGTAATCCCGGCATTTCGTAGATCCAGTAATTTAATCTATTCACTCGAGATTTTTTTCTATCTGTCTTATATCAATTATAAATCAATTCAATATAGATAGGATTTTTTTTTTCGTTCTATAGCAATGGTGAATAGAGCAAGAAAAAAGGGGATCAGTGGAGAAACAATTACATAAAGCCAGATGCTAGGCACCCCTTTTTGATTCCATTAATTGGACTTTGTTTGATTAACTCGAAGTTCTTTAAAGACCTCCGCCTTCTTTGAAATATCGTGAACAGTTCCTGTAGGTTGAGCGCCCCTTTCAAGGAAATATAGAATAGCAGGAACATTTAAATAAGTTTGATTCTTTATCGGATCGTAAAAACCTACTTTACGAAGATCTCTTCCCTCTCTTCGGGATCGAACATCAATTGCAACGATTCGATAGATGACTCATTGGGATAGATGTATATGAAGAATCCCCCCCCCTAGAAACGTATAGGAGGTTTTCTCCTCATACGGCTCAAGAAAGAATGATTCGAATTTATGTATTATGTATATAGTGGCAAATGTATCCAAAAAATTTGGAATTAGACTATAACTATAAATTTGAGTCGTTTTTTGTTCTTCTCTCCTGAGAAGAAAAATATCATTCGTACTCATAACTCAAGTTAGGTAATTATCAAAGGCCTAGAGGGGAAATCCTTAAACATTTATTGAGCCGTCTCTAACCCATTTTTTTTATTTGTCTCACCTAGAATCTATTTCCACATTCTAATCTAGTTCGAGTTGTTGAAACAGTTGAAAAATGGCGTTTACTTGTTCCGGTATCCGTTATCCTTGCTTTGAATCATTGGGTTTAGACATTACTTCGGCGATTCTTAATCGTTTCAAAATGGCAGCAACATACCTTTTCTTATTTCTTTCTATTGAAAGAATCGTACGAATGATTGATTCCCCTACGATACAATTTTGGTCAAATATTTTTACCAATTCCGAACTATTTGACTTTTTGGGTTGAACCCCTTTCAAATTTTACCCTTTCGATTTCTATATCGAAGATATACTTACGTTACGAAGTTTTTCCAACCTATTGATTGGTACTAACCCTAGACTCTTCCCCTGATAAATGAATCAATACTTTATACTCGAGCTCCATCATGTACTATTTACAACCAATAAAATGGGTTTCCTAGTGTAACAGAACAAACTATGTCGAGCCAAGAGCATCTTCACAGATATATAAAATGGTGGATTCCTGCATCCACAACCGACCGTGTCCTTCAAGTCGCACGTTGCTTTCTACCACATCGTTTCAAACGAAGTTTTACCATAACATTCCTCTAATTTTGAACCGGTATGCCCGGTATGGAATTGATTCAATATGGAATCATGAATAATCATTGGCTTAATTGCTACCCAGCAGTCCACACCTTCCTTATCTTATATATATGCTTATATATATGATATATGATATATGCTTATATATATGCTTATATATATATATATATATGGAAATGGAAGGATAGGTATTTTTTTTTTATTTTATCTGGAGAAGTCTCAGCAAGGATTTAACATGATCCTATATCATATGAATGAGACTTTCATTTTTCTTTCCATACTTTCTATAAAAAGTAAATAGATATATTCTATTTCTATTTTTTTTTTAGACATTATACACGTGTCATTGACACTCGATTGCGCTTGTAAGAATGTGAATCGATACGCTTGTGAGAAAGTCAATCAATAAGGAGTATATAATTCATAAAACAATGATTCGAAATCTGAAAGAAACAAAAAAAAATGGAATCACATTGTATCCAATATCCCACTGACTTTTATTAGGGGATTAGGGAAGATGGCTAAAAGTACCTCATCTTTTCTATGAGAGAATCAGTCTGGGACGGAAGGATTCGAACCTCCGAATAACGGGACCAAAACCCGGTGCCTTACCGCTTGGCCACGCCCCATTTAGATTTATATTGGACACAAATAAACACTAACATAGGTATTGGCTGTTCGTCAATTTCAGCCTAAATCCAATATCTATAGAATAGGCGTTGCTAAGATTCGTCATGTGTAGAATGTGTAGATGTAGAATCGAAATGAATTCATTGATCATTACATATAATTCAATTAAGATATTGTATGAAAGTATGATTCCTTCTATTCTGATTTAAAAATTGAATCAGATTTAAGAATTGAAGGATTTTTGATTGGGGGAGTTCCAAGAAAAAGGAAGATTTTTGGCAAACCTTCTCTTCTTTCTTTATTTTTCCCTTATATCACGATAAAAATGAAATTATCTCTAAAAACGAAATGTTTGGTATGCTTAATATCTTAAGTTTAATCTCTATCTGTCTTAATTCGGCCCTTCATTCGAGTAGCTTTTTATTCGCCAAATTGCCCGAGACTTATGCCTTTTTGAATCCAATCGTAGATGTTATGCCAGTCATACCCGTACTCTTTTTTCTCTTAGCCCTTGTTTGGCAAGCTGCTGTAAGTTTTCGATGAGATCTTTAATACTAAGAAAGATTCACGATTTCTTCGAAAAAAAAAAAAAATTTATAACAAAATTTATAAGAACAATTGATAAGATCAGATAAGTCCTACATTATGAACCCCCAATTCAAACATTGAAATTCTTTATGGGGAGCTGCGATGAATCTGAATCACCTCATTTCCACATTTTGACCCTCCAAGGGTCAAAGACCTTATTATGGTATGGTACCTCACAATATCTAGGTTGGGCATGATAAGCAAATTTTTATAACTAAGAGATGAATCAGAATCTTATTACAAATAAATTCTGAATTCCTAGA